CAAAACGAAAAATTCTTTAGATTTACAATCTAATATTTTAAAAAATAAACTAAGTTTTTTACGATATAAGAGAAAAATCTTGCAATTAACAGTTAAACATGTTAACTTAAACTATACCCTACTTATATTCAATGAATATTGAAAAATAATTATTACTCAGTCGTGTATATTTCATAATTAAATATTTTTATTTAATTGGTAAAGACTTAAAACGTGATAAATACAAGATAACAAATAGAGTGGCCATATCTAATCAATTCATACATAAATATAATTATTGAGAGAATATATATTAAATATCTATATAAAAAATCTTTAATAAGTTCAGATATAAATTTATAAGATTTTAGAAAGAAATTTTGCATATGTTCATCATAAAAGTAGAAAATTTCAGTTAAGAAAAACAAAGAACATAATTATAAATTATTATATATTACTCTTAACTAAATTATAAACTTATGTATAAAACGATTAGAATTAAATATCTTTAATATATAATAAATTATATATTATATATTTAAAGAAGATATATTTGATAAAGAATAAATAATAAATATCGAATTTGAAAAATAATTAAAAAAGTATTTGATAGAAACCTTTTAAAATTATTAAAAAAATTATTAGGGTCGTAAATGTTAATAAATCAATTTAGGCATAGAAACAGTTGATAAATTAGTTTGAACAAAACTAAGGACAAAAATTCCATATTGTGTTTTCAAAACACAAAAATATAGTTTAATCTGTGAAATATCCGGAGTAAAATTCCCATGACTCTACTTTACTACAACCTACGCCCCTATTGGCAATTGATGGATGATTTGTCCTGTTTTTAAATAAACTTCAGCCACCCATTAAAAGCAATGTACTGTCTTTTACAATTTCATTGCAGATTGTCATTTTAGAATCCAAAAAATAGATAGATATCTGGCAAATTAGATCTTTTTAATAAGGCAGATATCTATATATTCTTATAGCAAAGACTAAAATTGCAATCCTTAAGAATAAACCCGACGATCATACATTAGCCTAAAGAGAAAGTTGAAAATGAGGGCTCTCATTCACTACTCAGCCTCCAAAGATAATTTAAAAAGCTGCCAATATCCTTCCAGTTTAAACAAAACTTTACTCCTGCTCTTTTAAATTTGATCTAACCAGGTACTAATCTGGTTTGTTTACTAAATCTTAAAATTTAGAGTAAATATAAAAACAACCTCTGATTTCACCCTAAAATTGAAAATCAAACACTAAAATAACTCTAAATTAACATTAATTAGAGTATAAGTTTATAAAGTATAGCCGATTATTCTGGAACAAAATTTATACAAACAATAAACTGCCGGGGTAATAAAACATTGCCCACTATATGAATCAATAATAGATAACACCATCGTAACTCTACTTAAAACTATAATCAAATTTAAAAACCTTGTAAATAAAAAACTTAAATAAGATAAAAACCTTTTCTTCGAAAGAGAAAAATACTTTAAAAATTTATACTACTATCTCCTAAAACATACAGAATAAAAATTTTTGGTTTTGAAGACCAATAGTTTAAACTTAACTTAAATCTGTAAAATAAACACTGATCACTACCGTAAAACTTCATATTACCAACTATCACAATCATCCCCAATACACTAGAAATCACGCTAAAACACATAAAATAAAAAAACATTATCTCATTCAGAACACCCGAAAAATAAATAAAAAGACTTATTACAATAAACTCTAAAGAAATCAAAATAAAAATTAAACGTTGCCACTTAAAAAATAACGATAAAGATCTAATAAATATAAAAATAATTTTAAACCTTACGCAAGGCCCCAGAAAAATTCAAAAAATATCTAGTAAAATTTATAAAAAAAATCAAAACAAAAATAATTCAAACAAAAAACCTCCAATAAACTCTATAATAAAAATTATTAATAGAAACTAGACTAGTCACACCATAAAAAAAAGGATAAAAACAAAATACAGATAAGCAGCCACCTAAAAAATAAAAAGGTGTTCCCACTATTCTTACCTTAGACAACCTGGAGAAATAGACCAAAATAACAAAAATACCACTCAAAAACAATAAACAAATAAAGTAAGAAAATCAAACATGCAAAAAAAAAGAAATCAATGGTATTACTATTAACAAAGAAAAAATTAAAAAAAAACACCTCTTCATAGGATCCAGATTAATATACCTCAGTACACAACTCAAAATAGCCAACAAGAAAAACCAACTAACCAAAAAACTTTCTACCTTTTCATTGTAAGTGAAATATTCTAATTAAAATAAAAGTTTAAAATCAGTAAAAAATCTTAATGTCCCAAACACTATATTTTAAAATAAACTAAATACTGGTAGAGCTAAAAATCTCACGCTTGCAAAGCATATATTTTAAATTAAAATATAACCCCCTAAACCAAAAAAAAAAATAATATAAGAACAACCATAATAGAATTAAAGTTCAAACTTTTTATATAACTATTTCTTAAAAACCCAGAAAAAGAAAAAAAAGTAACACCCTTAGAATTAACATTATTTAATAACAAATCAAAGAACTTATAATTAACCAAACCATAAATACTTTCCTTAGCAAACAAATCCACTAAAAACTTATAAGCGAACTCCTTCAACAACACCTTGGCACCAAAAAAGCTCAAAAACCCAATTAAAAACAAAAAAAATAAAGGAGCAAAAAAATCCACATAAAGAAACAACCCGGGTAAACACAACATATTAAAGTTTAGTCACCAAATAAAAACAATAGAAAAAAACACTAAAACTAATCTTAAAAAATTTATTACAACACCGTTGCTATAATGAAAAACAGGTTTCCCAAATCTTATAAAAAAACCTTTTCACAAACGATAACTATACCCGAAAGTCAAAAAAACAGACAAAAAAAATATCACAGAAAAAAACACTATAAAAAAATTAGTAAAAAAAAATTCCAGAATAAAGTCCTTACTTACAGCCCCACTAGAAAAGATCAAGCCACAAAGACAAAATAAAGTCACCAAAAGTTGCAACTGAATAAAAGACGGCAAATTACCAAGATTGCTGTAATTACGACCATCTTGTTGACCAAAAGAACAATGAATTAAATAACCAACCTGCATAAACAAACACCTTTTAAACAAAGCATGTCTTAATAAATGAATAAAAGAAACAAAACTCAACCCTAAACCTACGGTAAATATAGAAAAACCTATCTGGGATAAAGTCCTCAAAGCAACTACTTTCTTAAGGTCTTCCTCAACCAGGGCGGCCATTCTAGAAAAAAACATAGTAAAAATACCAACAACTAAAACAATACTAATAACATACTTATGCAGGACAAGATCAGAAAAATTCATAACAAGTACCAGACCTGCTGTAACCAAAGTTCTACTATGTACTAAAGAACTAATAGGAGTAGGAGCTCTTATAGCCTTAGGAAGCCAACCTCTAAAAGGAAATTGGGCCCTCTTAGTAAAAGAAGCTAAAAGCAACATAAGAGAAGACAACCCAAAAAATAAAGACAAATCTAAAAAGTAATAACTGCTAAAAAGCACACTAGAAAAAAACACAAACAAAAAAAAATCCCCCAAACGATTAGTTAAAACAGTATTTATAGCCCCTCTACAACTATCTCAATTATTATAAAACAAAACCAAAAAAAAACTAGAAATACCCAGAATATCTCAGCTCAACAACATAGAAAAACAATTGTTACTATAAATAAGACTAAACATCCTACCAACAAAAACCAACAAAACAAAATAATAATAATTAAAATTTAACTCCCCGTCCAAATAATAAGTACTAAAAATTAAAACACTTATAGTAACTAAAAACAAAATTAAAGAAAACATAATACTATTAAAATAGACAGAAATCTTAAAAGACAAAAAATCCCATTCTACAAAGAAAAAAGACAACTTAGAAATAGGAAATAACATAATAAAACAACATAAAAGAAAAAGCGACAACACCATCAAAAAAATAGAAATATCAATTTTAAAACTTAAACAAGTCAAATCAATTTACCATACCATCACTCCATATAAAATCCACCCAAAATAAAAAACAATAGCATCAAAAAACTAATCAAAGAACTAACATCAGAAATCAACACCCCTAAAAACATTACAACCTCTAAATCAAAAATAACAAACATTAATATCATAATAAAAAAATGAATACTAAAAGAATTTTGAATTTTACCTACACTTACAAAACCACACTCAAAAGAAGAAATTTTGTTCTTATAAAAGTCCTTACAACTCAAAACAAAATTACCCAAATAAAAAACAAGCAACAAAACTAAAGTAAATAAAATCACTATAACCAAAACTAACAAAGAAGGTTTTTAAAACCTCCAAAAAGTTTAAAACTTCAACAAATTTCCTTTCGTACTATCTGCTCCCAAAAAACAATAATTAACAAGATAAACAATTCTATCTCACGATGAATTAAACTAATATCACGTCCAATTTAATTAACAGAAGAACAGTCTTAAAAAACAAGCCTTCTCCTCTCTTGCACAATTGGAATACAACATCGATGTAAAACTTATCACTACCATAAGAATCTGGTTACGACATGATTTTCTGTTAACTCCGAAGTAATTTTTTAAAATATCAATAGTAAAAAAAATTACACAATATCCTACCCTAGAAAACATATTATCTAAACAAAAGAAAAGATAATAAAAAAATTTCCGAAGACATATCTTTGTTTAATTATACATATTACCCTTTTAAATAAAAATTTAGTTCATTTAAAATAAAGTAAAAAATTAACCAATAACCCCATTCATACTCGAACCCATTAAAAGCACAAATTATTTTGCTACCTTAATGTCCTCACGCTAAGACTGCCATTTATAAAAACATAGAGCAGGGGCCAGTTTCATAAAGAAACATAAGTCTTTAAAAAACATTTGATTAAAGACCAAGTTCACACAAAAAATTAATAAGAAAAACACAATTCCTAAAAATACTAAATACTAAATTCTTAATATATTAATATTTTAATATAAAAAAAACAAAACTCTAACAAAAAACAAGATCTGTTATAAAACAAAAAATATAAACACTACAAAATTTACTATCTCAAAACTAAAAAAAATATTACAATTTTCTAATAAAAAAACCAAAAACAGATAAAGTAAGAGACGACATAACAACACCAAAATCAGTAATTTTTATTTTGCAACAACAAAAATAAACTAATCCTCTACCTCTTAATTCTATTAAACATCAAAATGTTAATTTCTTAGCACGGTATGCAATACCAAACAATAAAAAACAAAAAAATAAAGCTCCTTTTTCAAGCGCACCACAAGCGCACATTTTAAATATAAACTAAAAAGCTTAAGAACTCTCAAAATAGCCCATACACCAACTTTTAAAATTATCAAGTAAAGTTACTTCTAAAGCAATAGGTATAAAACTATGGTTAGCCCCACAGATCTCAGAACACTGACCATAAAAAACACCCACAGTAGGAAAACTATAAGACAAAGTAGACAAAATACCCCTCATAGCATCCAACTTAATAGACATTCTGGGCAAAGCTCAAGAATGAATTACATCACCAGAAGTAATACAAAAACGAATATTAGTATCACAAGGAACAACACAACGATTATCCACCTCCAACAAACGCGGCTCCCCCAGCTCTAACTGATCAACAGATTTTATATAAGAATCAAACTCCAAACCAGGAATATCCCTAAACTCATAACTCCAGTATCACTGATGACCAGTAACTTTAACAGTTAAGTTACTATCCAAATTTATCAAGCCGTAATAATAAAGAAGACTTAAAGAAGGTACCATTTGAGCCACCAAAATCAAAGTAGGAAAAATACTACATAAAAGTTCACCTAACTGATACTCAATTTTTTTCCTCTTAAAATAAAAACTCCTAAAAAGCAAATAAACAAACATTACAGAAACAAAAGATAAAACACCAAAAAGCAAACTACAATTAAAAATATGAAATCAATCTATATAACTAGAAAAAAGACTATTAGAAAACATCAAACCAAAATCTTGAAAAAAATTATTCAATAACCTAATCTACCTTCTGATTGGAAGTCAGACATACATAAATATACTAAAAGGCCAAAAATAAAATTAAAAATCTTCCCATTGACAATGAGATATAATCCAACTTATACTATAATTTTATTACAACAAGAGAAAACACCTAGAGGGTATGGACCTCTCGGACTAATCTTATCCTATCTTATTAAAGACCAAAAACCTCCTAATCTGCAATTAGACATACACTAAATATACTAAAGATCCAAAACTTTAACACTGTAGAACTATAAAAAATCTCAGACTGGTAACTGTGACCAAAAACATAACCTCTTGAGCTATACTCCGGTCTTCTATTAACATGATAATCACACAATAATAGACGATGACCCAAAAAAGACTCCAATAAAACATAAATAAACAAAAAAAGAGCAAACACAGTAACCAAAGAACCATAAGAAGCCAAAATATTCCAAACAGAATAAACATCCGGGTAATCTAAATACTTACGAGGAAAACCATGTAAACCAGCAAAATGTAAAGGGAAAAAAGTCATATTAACACCAATAAATATTAAAATAAAAACAACACTCATAGCCATCTTATCATAAACAAAACCAGTCATAAAACCTCACCACAAACTAACACCAGTAAAAATACCAAACACAGCACCTAGACTCAAAACATAATGAAAATGACTAACTACATAATAAGTATCATGCAAAATCACATCTAAACTAGAATTAGAAAGAACAACTCCAGTTAAACCCCCCACAGTAAATAAAAAAATAAAACCCAGTACTCACAACAGTAAAGGTTGAAAAACCATTTTCATACCGAAAAGAGTAGCCAACCAACTAAAAACTTTTACACCTGTCGGCACAGCAATAACTATAGTAGCAGCAGTAAAATAAGCCCGAGAATCAAGATCTATACCTACAGTATACATATGATGAGCCCAGACTACACAACCAATAAGACCAATCCTTAAAATAGCATAAACTATACCTAAAGAACCAAAAACCTCCTTTTTCCCAGTCAAATACAAACTAGACTGACTAATAATACCAAAAGCAGGCAAAATAAGAATATAAACCTCAGGATGGCCAAAAAACCAGAACAAATGCTGATAAATAAGGGGATTCCCGCCGGTGCTAGGATCAAAAAAAGAAGTATTTAAGTCACGATCAGTCAACAACATAGTAATAGCTCCCGCCAACACCGGCAGAGATAAAACAAGCAAAAAAACAGTAACAAACACAGTTCACACAAAAAGACTTATATGCTCCAAAGAAATAGAACTACTACGCAAATTCTTAGTAGTAGTTATAAAATTAATAGCCCCCAAAATAGAACTTACACCAGCACAATGTAAACTAAAAATAGCCAAATCAACACTACTACCAGGATGACCTAAAGTCCTCAAAGGCGGATAAACAGTCCAACTAGTACCACAACCCATATCAACAAAACAAGAATCCAAAATCAAAAACATAGCAGTAGGCAACAACCAAAAACTCAAATTATTAAGACGAGGAAAACTCATATCCGGAGCCCCCAACATCAAAGGCAATATCCAATTACCAAAACCTCCAATTATAGTAGGTATTACCATAAAAAAAATCATTAAAATAGCATGGGCAGTAATTACAGAATTATACAACTGACCGTTACCCAAAAAAAGACCAGGTTTAGCTAATTCCAAACGAATAATTAAAGAAAGAGCAGTACCAACTATGCCAGACCACAAACCAAACAAAAAATAAAGGGTACCAATATCCTTATGGTTAGACCTCTCTAACCAAACAGACAAACCCCCTTGATACTTCACAACACTTTTCAATTAAAACAAAAACATTTAAACCTAAGTTAAATTTCAAATTTTAAAAATCAATTTTTAAAAATTAAACAAAAATCTAACAAAGAAAAACCTTGTTAGATACCTAAACTTATTCATCTTTTTTACTAAAAAAAGATACTCAACCAAAAAACATTATACATCATCAAAACTAATGGCACAGAAAACCCCACATTTCAAACACTTATATTAATAAAACCTTTGCCCATAATAGCCCTAGTCAATAAATAAATAGAATAATAAAACCCCACAAAAAAATAAACAAACAGCAACCAAAACCTAAACTTCATCATATTTAAAGCAGAAGTAATAGCAATAAACTCCGAAATAAAAGATAACGAAGGAGGAGTACCTCTATTAGATAAAAAAACAACAGAAAAGATAAAAGCCATGATCATACTAGAACTAAAAAAACTATTCATATAGTAAACTAAACGCCTCCCAGAAACATGATAAAATTCACCAATAAGATAAAACATTAAAGTAGAAGTATACCCGTGGGCCAGCATCATAATCAGACCACTAGTTTTACCAGACATCAAGACAAAAACCAGAGCCATCAATAAAAAACTTATATGAGTAATAGAAGAGTAAGCAGCCAAAGCTTTCGCGTCTCTCTGAAAGATACAACAAAAAGCTGACAAAATCATGCCCAGGAAAGCTAAAATCATCCAAACATTATTATGAGTAAACCTAAAACAACCCAAAATACGTAAAAATCCAGCAGTGCCCAACTTCAATAACAAGCCGGCCAACAACATCCTAGCAGTAGTAGGGGCCTCAACATGAGCTTTAGGTAGCCATAAATGTAAAAAATACACAGGGAATTTCATCATAAAACTCAGGCTCAGAATAAAAACCATTTCCCAAGACAAGTTAAAATCAAAATAGACTCTTATAAAAAAAATATAACTCTTAAAATAAACAAAAAGAAAAGGCATAGAACAAAAAGCCGCGTAAAAAATAAGATAATAGGCAGAGTTAATCCTTTCGATCTGAGAACCATAGCCCGGGATTATCACCAAAATAGGAAATATAGATAACTCAAAAAATATATAAAATATAATAATATTAACAGGAACAAAAAAAAAAATACAAATAAAAACTAAAATTTCAGACAAAAGTAACAATATCTGGTTCTTTTCTCTTAAAACTACAACACCCAAAATAAATAATCTCATAATAACTAGTAAAACAAAAGTAAAAGAATCTAAAAAAAAGAAAAGTCCCCCCCAAGAATAATTATTTAATATACAAAAACTAAAAAACACCATAAACAAAAAAAGCAAGGAAGGCCTAAAAAAAAAATACAAAGAAAAAAGTAACATCTCTATCAAAGCTACAAAATTCCCACGATTACAAATCATATATTTTAAATAAACTAAAGTAGCAATATGACCATCAATAAACAAACACAAATAAAAAAAGCCAAACAACATCCACAAAATGTCAATAAATAATAGCAAATTCTAATCCCAAATGATGGTTATAATTAAAATGTGAAAGCAATAAACGCAATAAATTAAAAAAAAGAAACAGCCCACCACAAAAAACATGCAAACCATGAAAGCCTGTTGAAAGATAAAAAATTCTTCCAAAAATACCATCAGAAATAGAAAAACTAGCTTCTCTGTATTCCATTAACTGTACAGCAGTAAAATAAACAGCCAAAATACAAGTAAGGGCCAACCTTATAGAACAACTCTTATTTCTCAAAAGACTATAGTGAGCCCAAGTTACAGAAACACCACTACTCAAAAGAATAATAGTATTCAACAAAGGTACCCCGAAAGGATTAACTAAATGTATACCAATAGGAGACCAGACCCCACCTAAATCATGAGCGGGCACCAGAGCAGCATCAAAAAAAGTCCAGAAAATACCAAAAAAAAATATAAATTCTCTAAAAATAAAAAGTAAAACACCAAATTTAAAACCATCTATTACAAAAAAATTATGGTAACCACTTAAGCCCTCTATTACAATATCCTTTCTACATACAAAAGAAACAAGACAAATAGAAAACAAACAAAATAAGACCCTCCAAACTACACCATATTTAAAAAATACCACCAGAGAACTAGCAAACCCTAAAGTCCTAAAAAAGACAAGAATAGGGTAACTAGATAAACTTAAAATATGAAAATTATGAAACAAAGTATACCACCATCTCCAGGTCCTAAACCTGACGTATTTATTATACTACATATACACTTAAAAATAAATTTAGACCCTCAAAAAATAAAAAATAAAATCAATACAGTAACAAAGTAAACAGCTGAAAACACCATACTCAAAGTTACAAAAGGCTCCTCTACCAAACACTGACCCAGTCAACTCAGCATAACCAAAGTAAACAGTAATAAAAAAACAAAGACTTTATTAAGCTTTGACAACATAGCAGTATAATTATCAACAAAAACAAACAAGAAAAAAAGTAAAAGACTACCAAACATAGCAACAACACCCAAAACCTTATTAGGAATAGCACGTAAAATAGCATAGGCATATAAGAAATATCATTCCGGGACAATATGGGCAGGACTCACTATAGGGTCCGACTCAGTAAACATCTCAGGATCACCTAAATAAAATGGCCCCAAAAAACACAATAGCACAAAAACAAATCAAACAACCAAGTTCAAGGCATCCTTAACTCAAAACTCAGGAAAAAAACAAATCTTATCATAATCCCCATGACAATAAAGTTTAGATGTTCTCCCAGTCTCATGTAAAAACAAAAGATGGGCTAAAACCACCACCAATAACCCCCAAGGCAATAAAAAGTGAACTACAAAAAAAAACTTCAAAGTAGCTCTTGACACCGTAAAACCTCTTCAAATCCAAGCGACAATAGAGGGCCCCCATACAGGAATAACCCTCAGCAGACTAGTAATAACCACGGAAGCTCAAAAACTCATCTGCGCCCAAACCAAAACATAACCCATGAAAGCCTCAGCCATTAATAACAGCAATATCACTAAACCAGAAAACCAAACCTTCTTCAAACGATAACTAAAAAAAAATAAACCTTTAAAAACATGCAAGTACAAAAAAATAAAAAATAAACTGGCCCCATTAAAATGAAAAATACGAAAAACTCAACCAAAATTAACTTCATACATAATATACTGCACACTACTAAAAGCAGAAGAGCCATCATTAGTATAATAAAAGGCTAAAAAAGTACCGGTCAAAATCTGAAAAGATAATACCATGCCCAATATACTACCATAACTCCAATTCAACGTTAAAGATTTCCTAGAAGGTAAACTAATCACAATAGAATTAACAAAACTAAAAAGCCCTTTTATCACCTCAAAAATTCTTGACTTCTTCAGAGTCATATTTTAAAAAATAAACTACTAAGGTAAAATTATGTCCAAACCCTTTCACACCAAAAACAAAAATTCTTCCTAAACTAAGACATACTAAAAACGAACAATCTCCTCGGCCCGTAACCGAGTATAGGTAAATCTATTTAACGTTTTATTATTCCCCCAAGGAACCCCGCCTTATCAAGACGATATAATTAACTTTTACTAAAATAATTTCTAAACAACAGACAACATTATAATAGGAACCACTAAAAAAAATAAATTTTTAACATTATCCCCCACTATCTTCATATGTTTAACACTTATATTGACCAGCCACAAACTAAAACACATTATAGACAAAAATATTAAAAAAAGTAAAAACAATATAAAAACTCTATCGAGTTTGAGTAACTCACCTAAAGAAAAAATCTTAATAAAAAAGGAAACACTAAAAGGAACATTCAAAAAAACTAACAAAGTCTCCCAATTAAGAAAATTTAAATCCTTAGAATTAAACATAGGCATAAGAAAAACTATAAGCACAATATAGTAAAAAAACAAATAAACAACATTTACAACAGACAAAAAAGAAGTCAAAACCACCCAGTTAAAAGACCCTGTAGAAGAAATAATTATTATATTCTTATACCTCTTAAGCAAAAACAACTGCAAATAACAGACTGCAATACCTAAAAAGAACAAATACACCATCTTAAAATCAAACAATTGGACAAGAACAGGCAAAAAAGACAACTTTTGAAAAGTCAAAAATCATATCAACAGTCAATCAAAAATAGAATTAGTCACACTAAAAAGCCAAAAATGAAAAGGAGCAACACCTACTTTTAACATCACAATAAAAAACTGTAATAAAAAAAAATTAAAAACCAAAAAAAATAAACCTAAGCTTTCTTGAATCACAAAATAATTAAGAATTCTAGTATAAGAACCTAAACCTTTCGACAAACAAACAAAAACTATTGTCATCAAAAGAAATACTCTCCACCAGACTAAAACATTTCTAGAAAAAAAATTCAAAAAACACAATAAAGAAACAAAAATACAAAAAAACACTAACATAAACAAACGGGACAACCCAAAACAGATTTAGAAGACCTGCCTAAAATTTGTTAGCTACACAATATCTTTTGCGCTTAAAACAAATGCGCTTCTTATGCTATAGTAGCCCCGGAACCTGAGATGTGAAAAAACATTTCTAGATTAAAAGTCTAGCACTTTAAACTTAAGTTAACACCTCAAAAAACTACTCACTTAAATATAAATAAATCAAACGAGAAAAAATATATCTCTGAATAAAAAAAACAAAACACTCTATCATAATAGCAAACACAGTCAACCAAGCATAACCAAAACCCAAAGTCAATTCCAGAAGTTGATAAATCATTATACTAATCATATGCCCCACCAAAACATTAACTGTCAAACGTACAGTCAAAGCTAAAGGACGAGAAATCTCACTTACAATCTCAACCAACAATATACTAAAAGTCTTCAAAAATCCATCACCCTCCTTAGCAATATAAATAGAAAACTCCTCCCTAGTAGTAAAAGTAAAAAAAGTACTCATCCAGGCCACAATAGCATAAACAAAAGTAAATTCAATTATACCACAAGGACAAAAAGAATAAGAAAAATAACCTCCAAAACAACAAACCAAAGGAATCACAAAAGTAAAAATAGAAATAATAGATCTTAAAGGAGGATCATCCGTGTAACTAAAAACAGTTACCAAAACCCCCAAAAACTTCTTAACCAAAACACTAAGCATACTTTCTTTAAAATAAAAAAGAAACTGAAGAACATAAATAAACATAAAAATATCTAAAAAATAAACATTACCCAACACCAAACTACAAAAGAACAATAATAAAATAACCTAAAAAAATCAAAGAAACAGGCAACAACTTAAACCAGAAAAAACTCATCATAAGATCATAACGAAAACGAGGAAAAGCTCTTCGGATAAAAACCAAAACAGTAAACATCAAATAAATAACAAAAAACCTAAAATCAAAAAACAAAACAGAAGTCAAAGTTCTAAAAAACAACAAAGCACCATATTCACCCAAAAAGAGTAAAACAAAAGCTACACTGGAATACTCTACATTATAACCACTAACAAGCTCTCTCTCCCCCTCTGCAAAATCAAAAGGGGCCCGATTTAACTCAGCAAGAACTATAAACAAAAATGGTAAATAAATAACTATAAGACTTAAATTAAAAAACCTATAAAAATAAAACATGTTAATATGAATAATAACAGCCAACAAATACAAAGAAAAAGCAATTTCATAAGATACCCTTTGACTTCTAGCCCGAATAGCCCCGACTATTCCGTACTTAGATTTCCTGACAGCACCACTAACAAGAGTCGTGTAAACAGAAAACCCAATTAAACAAAGGAAAAACAAAATAGAATACTCAAAAGTCATAAAATCAAAAAAAAAAGGCAGCACAAATCACTCCAAAAACATAACAGTAAAAAAGACCCCCGGAACCAAAATAAAAGAAATCTCAGAAGAATTTAAAGGCGTTATTTGCTCTTTTTTTAAAAGTTTTATACAGTCAAAAATAGCTTGTACAATACCCATAATACTAACTTGATTAGGACCAATACGCTGCTGACGACCACCCAGCAAATGACGCTCGTGCAAAGTAACAAAAGCAATAGCCTGAACCACAAACACTATAAATAGAATAATATGAATAAATATCAGAATCAA